ATCACATCATGTCACAATGTATAGTGAATTTTCCGCATGCAAAAAAATAATATACGTCGGCCCTCGTTTTTGGGGTTTTTCGAGGTGTTCGTGTATATTAAGGGGGAGGGGGGTTTTTACCAAAAAAAAAAGGTTTTGAAATTTATTTTTCTTTTTTCTTCTCAAGACCGGGTATATCTAATATAAATTAACCTATGCCAGATAAAGTGAGGTCATGCACTAAAGATTTGGGTGTACCTCACATTAATAGATTTTGGAATTTTATTTTATGAGGGTTAATGATTTGTTTTTCCTATTTTATTGATTATTCTTATAAGGATTTTATTACATCATATAATAATCTCCATCCCTTTCAGATATGGTCTACTTGACAATTATATTTCATGAATGAAAAGTAATGAGGAGATTAGTTTAATGTCGAGGATATTTCATATCTACCTAAATGACCTAGATCAGCCCTCCTAGGGCATAGCGATTTGCTTCATCCCCAAAAAAAAAAACTGGGAGGCAGATAAATCTTGAGACAGTCAAGGACTATTTACCATTAAAGGGAGCTAGAGTAAATTCATGTTTGATGCAGTCAAGGATTGTATGTATATCGAGCAGTAATCAGATGCCAGATTTGATCAATTATTAGGGATTAACCAGGTTTGTGCCACAAACCGAACAATTTTATCCATAATGTAGGGAGATACGGGTTTCTATCCAGCCCACATAAAATATAATTAAGTAATTTAGGGTTAAGTGAATAATTTAATGAAATGAAAATACTGATATTATATTAATGAGGGTTAAAAATTTAATGAAATGAAATAGCTGACAGTAAGTTAATGTGTATTAAGCATAGTATGTAATGATATAGTTGATTATAGATGAATGAGGATTAAACATAGTATGCTATGAATGTAGGGATTAGTCTATTAAAGTAGGTATATGAATGAATGTATTATGTATATATTAAGGTATGTGGGCTATGTCATATAGATGTTAAACTGAGCAGCTAAAACCAAAATTTTTTATCTGGTTTTAGCTGCTCAATGACCGCCTTCAGAGGGCAGTTTAGGCAGAATTTTGGCTTTGGGAGCCAAAGGCAGGAGTTTAACCCTCCTTTCTCTGATGTTTTGGGGAGAATTTACATCTCCAGTCTTCGACTTACAAGGTCGACGCTTTTAAGTTAAGCTACCAAAACAGTTTAGGCTGAGGAACTTGTTTTCACATCAGCTGATGATTGGAATCATGAAAAGAAATAGGGAGAAGTAGGTGATTGAGGCGATTTGACCTACTATAATAAATGGTTGTTCTACTGGTTGCCCTCCGATTCATGTTAAAATAATGGCGTTGGCTACTAAAGATCAAAAGAAGATTTGTGTTAGAGGTCGAAAGATATTACTTCGTAGCTTTGAGGTGTGAAGGAGTGGTACTAATAATAAAATAAAAATAGAGAATAATAGGGCTAAGACACCTCCAAGTTTATTGGGGATAGAGCGTAAAATGGCATAGGCGAATAAGAAGTATCATTCGGGTTGAATGTGTGGAGGGGTAACAAGGGGGTTAGCTGGGATAAAGTTTTCAGCATCCCCTAGTAGGTTAGGCATAAATAGTGCCAAGGTTGCCAATAGTGTAATTACAATCAAAAAGCCAAATAAATCTTTATAGGAGAAGTATGGGTGGAAGGAGATTTTATCTATGTTAGAATTAATGCCTATGGGGTTATTGGACCCGGTTTCATGGAGAAAGAGAATATGAATTACAGATAAGGCTAAAATTAGGAAAGGAAGGAGAAAGTGGAAGGCGAAAAAACGTGTTAGGGTGGCGTTATCTACTGAGAAGCCCCCTCAAATTCATTGGACTAGTAAATTTCCAATATAAGGAAATGCGGAGAGAAGGTTGGTAATTACTGTGGCACCTCAGAAGGATATTTGACCTCATGGTAGGACATAGCCTACGAAGGCTGTAGCTATAAGTAAGAATAGTAATACGACGCCAATATTTCATGCTTCTTTATTAAGATATGAACCATAATATAAACCTCGGGCAATGTGTAGGTAAATACAGATGAAGAAGAGTGAAGCTCCGTTGGCATGAATATTACGTATGAGTCAACCATAATTTACATCACGGCAAATGTGGATAACTGAGGAGAAAGCTATAGAAATATCTGGGGTATAGTGTATGGCTAGGAAGAGTCCTGTAATAATTTGTATAATTAAGCATAGTCCTAGGAGTGAACCAAAATTTCATCAGATTGAAATGTTTGATGGGGCGGGAAGATCAACTAGGGCTTGATTTATAATTTTTAGTAGTGGGTGAGTTTTTCGGGTATTTGTGGCCATAAATTCTTATAGTTGAGTGAACAACGATAGTTTTTCAAGTTATTGGTCTTGGTTAAAGTCCAGGTAGGAATAATGGTATATTTTGTGTCAATAATAATAATTGGTTTGATTTTAGGTTTAATAGGAGTAGCTTCAAACCCTTCTCCTTATTATGCTGCTTTAGGGCTGGTAACAGCTGCAGGGGTAGGATGTGGTTTATTAGTAAGCTATGGGGGTTCTTTTATGTCATTAATTTTGTTTTTAATTTATTTAGGGGGGATGTTAGTAGTTTTTGCTTACACGGCAGCGCTTGCTGCTGAGCCTTATCCGGAGGCATGAGGCGATTGGTCGGTGTTAATATATGTTGGTATTTATTTAATAGGATTAATTATTGTTGGAAAATACTTTTTGGTTGGGAAATGGGGTGATAATTGAGCGGGTGTTGAGGAATTAAGTGATTTTGAGGTAATCCGTGGGGATTTTGGGGGGGTGGCTTTATTATATTCCCTTGGGGGATATATATTGGTATTGAGTGGGTGGGTTTTATTGGTAACTTTATTTGTAGTATTAGAAGTAACTCGGGGTCTATCTTGAGGCACTTTACGTGCTGTCTAAATAAAAACTATGAGGATGGTTAATGTAAGTGTTAAGAAGAGTAGTGTAAGGTAAATTTTAATGTAGCCTTGTTGTGGGTAAGTAGATAGTTTAATTAATGGAATTTGTTGAACTAGAGTGCTTTTTGGTCCAATTTTTTCGTTTCATGTTTGGTCAATAAGGTGAGTTGAAATGTGTTGGGCTCAGTTTAAGTTAATTTTTGGTAGGAGGCGGTGAATAATGGGAGGAAAATATCCAAGTATATTTGAAAAATGGTGATAAGGAAGTGTGGGGTAAATTTTAAATTGTGAGTGTGTTAAGTTAGTTAATTCTAAGGCTAGAAGAAGACCTAGAATTGTTACTAAGAGTGCAGATAGTTTGAGTAGGGGGCTTATTGTTATAATTTGAGTTTTTGTTGGTGGTAAATTTGAGGTAATAATTAAACCAGCAATAATACTTCCGTAAGCAAGGCGTTTAATGGGGTTAATTACTATGGAGTTATTTTCGTTGATTGGGGAAAATGAGTTAAATCGGGGAAATTTTATTAGTGTAAAAAAGATAAGACGGAGGCTATAGATGGCTGTAAAGGATGTTGCTACAAGGGTTAAGATTAGGGCTCAGGCGTTTAGGTGGGAGGTATTTATGGCTTCAATGATGGCGTCTTTTGAAAAAAAGCCTGATAGGAATGGTATTCCTGTTAGAGCCAAGCTTCCAACTGTCAATGAGGAGGAGGTAAATGGTAAAAGTTTATGAAGGCCCCCCATTTTACGAATGTCTTGTTCATCATTTAAGCTATGAATAATGGATCCAGAGCATAAGAAAAGTATTGCTTTGAAAAAAGCGTGAGTGCAAATGTGGAGAAAGGCTAATTGGGGTTGATTTAAGCCAATAGTAACTATTATTAAACCAAGTTGGCTAGATGTTGAGAAAGCAATAATTTTTTTAATATCATTTTGTGTAAGAGCACATGTTGCTGTAAATAGGGTTGTGATTGATCCCAGACATAGGCATGTTGTTAAGATAAATTGATTGTCTTGAATAAGAGGGTGAAGGCGGATAAGAAGAAAAATACCTGCTACAACTATTGTGCTAGAGTGAAGTAATGCAGAGACTGGGGTTGGGCCTTCTATAGCAGAAGGAAGTCATGGATGAAGACCAAATTGTGCAGATTTACCCGCTGCGGCTAGGACGAGGCCCAGTAGGGGTAATGTTAAGTCTTTATCTTTTGATAAGATAAAGAGTTGTTGAATTTCTCATGAGTTGAGGTTTATGGCTAATCAGGCCATGCTAAGAATTAATCCAATATCACCGATTCGGTTGTAGATAACAGCTTGGAGAGCTGCGGTATTAGCATCTGTTCGGCTATATCATCAACCAATGAGAAGAAAAGATATAATTCCAACCCCCTCTCATCCAATGAATAATTGAAATATATTATTGGCAGTTACTAAAATAATTATTGAGATTAAAAAGAGGAGAAGATACTTAAAGAAGCGATTAATATTAGGGTCGAGGTGTATATATCATAGGGCAAATTCAAGGATGGATCAGGTAACATAAAGGGCAACTGGGGTAAATATAATAGAATATAAATCAAATTTGAAACTCATGTTAATATTAAAGGGTCCTATATTTATTCAGTTTCAGTTAGTCACAATTGATTCTAATCCTTGGTCGAGAAAGATAAATAATGGAATTAGGCTAATAAAAAAGGAAGCCTTTACAGCAGTTTTAACATACAGGGATGATCAATTAGGATTAAGTTTTTTAGGCGATAGAGAGGTTACCAGAGGGATTATTAGGGTAATAAAAATTAATAGAAATGATGAGTTGAAAATAATATTCATAACTCTTGCTTGGAGTTGCACCAAGGATTTTTGGTTCCTAAGACCAATAGATTACTATTATCTTTCAAGGGTTGAGTGAGTCATAGATTTGAACTATGATAGAAAGAATTAGCAGTTCCTTGTGTCCCAGACCTCTCTCGGTAAATAAAAAGACTCTAACTTTTATTTTTAGAACCACAATCTAATGTTTTAGTTAAACTATAAATACAGAATGTTCATCCTCAGATAAGTTCTGGCTTAAGAATGAGGAGGAGGACGGGTAGAATATGTAGGGTGAGAAGAAGATGTTCTCGTGTGTGAGAGGGGTTTAGAGTTACAAGGTGTTTAGACGTTAATCCCCGTTGGGTTATTAAAAATATGTAAAGTGAATAAGAGGCTGTGATTAATACCCCCACCCCTGTAAGGAGAATTGTTCAGTTTGATCAATTAAATAAGGATGTAATAATTAGGAGTTCTCCAATAAGGTTGGGAGAGGGGGGTAAAGCAAGGTTTGCGAGGTTTGCGAGTAGTCATCAGGTTGCCATAAGTGGTAAAATAATTTGGACCCCTCGGGCAAGAAGTAAGGTTCGGCTGTGGGTGCGTTCATAATTAGTATTGGCTAGGCAGAATAAGGCTGATGAGATGAGGCCATGGGCAATTATTAGTGTAATTGCTCCTGCAAAACTTCATGGTGTTTGGATTAGGATTGCTCCTGCAACCAATCCCATATGACTCACGGATGAGTAAGCGATTAGGGATTTTAGGTCTGTTTGTCGTAAACAAATAGAGCTGGTTATAACAATACCTCAGATAGCTAAAATAATAAAAGGATATGCTATTTCTTTAGTAATTGGGTTAAGTATAATAATAATTCGTATTATACCATAACCGCCTAATTTAAGTAAAACTGCGGCTAAAATCATTGAGCCGGCAATAGGGGCTTCAACATGGGCTTTTGGTAATCAAAGATGTACTCCATATAAGGGTATTTTAACGAGGAAGGCAATAAGGCAGGCAGTTCATCAGAATTTATTCGCCCATGAGGAAGGATTAGGGAGGTGAGAATATTGAATAATAAGTATAGATAGGGTATTTAGGTCATTTTGTATAAATAGTAAAGCAATAAGAAGTGGGAGAGATCCAATTAGGGTATAAAATAAAAAATAAGTACCTGCATTGAGGCGTTCTGTTTGATTACCTCAGCGAGTAATAATAATGAGTGTTGGGATAAGTGTGGCTTCAAATATAATATAAAATAAGATTATTTCTGTTGCAGAAAATGCCATAATGAGGAAAACTTGAAGAGAAATTAAAAGTGAAATATAAATTCGTTGGCGTATTAGAGGTTCAGGGGTAATGTGATTCTGGCTGGCTAGAATTATTAGTGGAAGTAGTCAGCAAGTTAAAATTAGCAAAGGGGCTGAGAGGGGATCAATAGCTAAATATTGATTGGAGAAATCTCAACCAATATCTATATTTCATTTAAATCAGCATAGGCTTAAGAGGGAAATTAAGAGGCTATGGGTAATAGTAGAGGTTCATAATCATTTTTTGTTTGAAAACCAAGTGGTTGGGAAAAGCATAATTGTTGGGATTAAAATTTTTAGCATTGAAGGAGATTCAAATTTTGTAGGCTGTCGGAGCCATGTGAGCGTGAAGTGGCAACTAGGATAGCTAATCCAGCGCTAGCTTCACAGGCTGAGAATGTGAGGAGAATTATAGGTAAGATGGAGCTTGAGGTAGAATTTAATATTAAGGATCAAGTTGCAGTAGCAACAAAGAGGGTTAATATTATTCCTTCTAAGCATAATAGTGCGGATAAAAGGTGGGAGCGGTTAAATGCAAGGCCTATCAAGCCTAGTATAAATGCTGAACTAAAGCTAAAATATATGGGAGACATAAAGTGTTTATGGACTTTAACCATAATTTACTAAGCCGAAATTAGGGGTCTTAATTTAGACTAAACACTTATTCTGCTCATTCGAGTCCCCCTTGAAATCATTCATAAATAAGACCCAAGGTAAGAAGAACTAAAATAGTTGTTGTTCAAAGTAGTGTAGAAAATGGTGAAAATAGTTGATTTCCTCAGGGAAGGGGTAGAAGAAGGGCGATTTCTAAATCAAAAAGTAGGAAGAGGATAGCCACTAGGAAAAATCGTAGGGAAAATGGCAGGCGAGCGCTGCCTAATGGATCAAAACCACACTCATATGGGGATAATTTTTCATTATCTGGATTTAATGATGGAAGTCAAAATGCAATAAAAGCAAGGATTAGGGAAACCAGGGCCGTAGCCACGACAGATGACATGATGAGGCTCATTACTTTTCCTTGGGTTTTAACCAAGATTAAGTAATTGGAAATCACTTGTACTAATTTATACTAGAAAAGTAATTATGAGCCTCATCAATAAATAGACACATAAAGGAATAACCATACTACATCGACAAAATGTCAGTATCATGCAGCAGCTTCAAAGCCGAAATGATGTTCAGATGTAAAATGGTATTGGACTTGTCGTAGAAGACAAACTGCTAAAAATGTTGAGCCAATAATAACATGGAGACCATGAAAGCCTGTGGCGACGAAGAATGTTGTTCCGTATACTCCATCAGCGATGGTAAATGGTGCTTCGTAATATTCTATAGCTTGAAGGGCTGTAAAGTAAACACCTAAGATAATAGTTAAGGTAAGGGCTTGAATAGCTTCTTTTCGGTTGCCTTCTATCAGGCCATGGTGTGCTCAAGTCACGGTTACTCCGGAGGCTAGAAGTACTGCAGTATTAAGAAGGGGTACTTCGAATGGGTCTAATGGATTAATCCCAGTTGGTGGTCAACATCCTCCTAATTCTGGTGTGGGGGCTAAGCTTGAGTGGTAAAAGGCTCAGAAAAAGCCTAAAAAGAAAAATACTTCTGATACAATGAAAAGGATTATTCCGTAGCGGAGGCCTTTTTGTACGGGGGGTGTATGGTGACCTTGAAATGTTCCTTCACGAATAATATCTCGTCATCATTGAATTATGGTTAGGAGAAGTAGGGTAAGTCCTAAATAAAGGAGAAGTAATGAGTGGAAATGAAATCAGATGGCTAGACCTGATGTTATAAGAAGAGCAGCTGTAGCTCCTGTTAATGGTCATGGGCTTGGGTCAACTATGTGATATGCATGTGCTTGGTGAGCCATTATACGTTTTCTTGTAAATATAAACTTAAAAGAAGAACAAATACATATGCTTGAATTATAGCTACGGCCACTTCTAAAATAGTTAATAGGAATAAAACTAGGGAGGTTAGTAAGGCCACGGTTGGTATTATAGCTAAAAGAACAAAGGCTGCAGTTGCGATTAATTGTATAAGAAGATGTCCAGCTGTTAAGTTGGCTGTTAGTCGGACACCTAAGGCTAATGGTCGAATAAATAAACTGATGGTTTCGATAATAATTAGTACAGGTACTAAAGGGGTTGGGGTGCCTTCAGGTAATAAGTGTCCAAGAGCAATGGTTGGTTGATTAAGTATACCAATTAATACAGTTGTAAATCATAAGGGTAGAGCAAAGGCCATATTAAGAGAAAGTTGGGTTGTAGGGGTAAAAGTATATGGAAGAAGACCTAGAAGATTGATGGTAATTAAAAATAATATTAGGGCTGTAAATAAGATAGCTCATTTATGTCCTCCTAAATTTATGGGTTGTATTAGTTGATAAATAAATCGGTTAATAAATCATGCTTGAAGAGTTAATAATCGATTATTAAGTCAGCGATTGGTTGGTGTGGGAAAGAGTAATCATGGGATTGAAATAGCTAGGGCAATTAGTGGGATTCCTAGAAAGGAGGGACTTAGGAATTGATCAAAAAAGCTTATAATCATGGTCAGTTTCAGGGGTCCGGTTTAGATTTTTCTGTACTTTTTAGGGCAGGTTCATTATTAAATAGATAATTCATTACTTTTTTTGGTAAAATAACTATAAAAATAATTCATGAAAATAGGAGAATAATAAATCAAGGGTTGGGGTTTAATTGAGGCATATCACTAAGGGTGGAAGGGAATCACCAATCTTTAGCTTAAAAGGCTAACGCTAGGCCCGGTTTAGCTTCTTAGTGAAGCTTCTTCTAATATTAATGAAGATCAGGTTTCAAAATGTTCAAGTGGGACTGCTTCTACAACAATTGGTATAAAACTGTGATTAGCACCACAAATTTCTGAACATTGGCCATAGTAAACACCGGGGCGGGAAATGATGAAGGCGGTTTGATTTAGTCGTCCAGGGACAGCATCTATTTTTACTCCGAGAGCTGGTACAGCTCATGCATGGAGGACGTCTTCTGCTGATACTAAAACCCGGATAGGGGATTCTATGGGTACAACTATGCGATGGTCTGTTTCTAGGCGAAACTGGCCAGGGGTTAAATCTTGTGTTTGGATTATATAAGAGTAGAAGCCCAAGTATTCGTAATCTGTATACTCATAGCTTCAGTATCATTGATGGCCCATGGCTTTCATAGTTAAGTGGGCGTCATTGATTTCATCTATAAGATATAGAATCGGTAATGATGGTAAAGCAATTATGATACGAATAATAGCAGGGAGGATAGTCCAAACGATTTCGATTTCTTGAGAATCAAGAATATATTTGTTTGTGAGTTTAGTAGAACCTATTGCTGTAATAATATAGAGCAGTAGGGTGCTAATTAAAAATACAATTAGTAATGAGTGGTCGTGAAAGTGAATTAGCTCTTCCATACCTGGGGAGGCTGCATCTTGAAATCCTAATTGTGAGGGGTGTGCCATTAAAATAAGATACGGGAGATTTAAACTCACAATTGGTCCGGACAAGACAGTGTAATATATTTTACTAGGATCTAAAGAAAGTGACAGAGTGGTTATGTGGTTGGCTTGAAACCAACATATGGGGGTTCAATTTCTTCCTTTCTTGTTAAAATGATCGTTGAACTTGTACGAATGCTGGTTCTTGGTAGGTAGGGTAGGGTGGTGGGCAACCATGAAGTCATTCTACATTTGTGTTAGGAAGTTCGATGGATAGTACTTCTCGTTTTGAGGAAAATGCTTCTCAAATAATAAATAATAATATAATTACGGCAACAAGGGAAATTAAGGAGCCAATTGATGAAACTGTATTTCACAAGGCATATGCATCTGGATAATCAGAATATCGTCGAGGTATTCCTGCAAGACCTAAGAAATGTTGGGGGAAGAAGGTTAAATTTACTCCAATAAATATAAGTACAAATTGAATTTTTGTCCAAGTTGAATGAAGTGTAAAGCCGGATATTAGTGGAAATCAATGAATAAAACCTGCTATAATAGCAAAGACTGCTCCTATGGAAAGGACATAGTGGAAATGGGCTACTACGTAATAAGTGTCGTGAAGGACAATGTCTAAAGAAGAGTTGGCCAGAACAATTCCTGTTAGGCCCCCCACAGTAAATAGGAAAATAAAACCAAGTGCTCATAGCAAGGGTGTCTCTCATTTAATAGAGCCTCCATGAAGTGTTGCTAATCAACTAAATACTTTAACACCTGTGGGGATAGCAATAATTATTGTAGCGGAAGTGAAGTAGGCTCGTGTATCTACATCTATTCCTACTGTAAATATGTGATGGGCTCAAACAATAAAACCAAGTAATCCGATTGCTATTATTGCTCATACTATCCCCATGTAACCAAAGGGTTCTTTTTTACCTGAGTAGTAGGCTACAATATGGGAAATTATACCGAAGCCGGGTAAAATTAAAATGTAGACTTCTGGGTGACCAAAAAACCAGAATAAGTGCTGATAAAGAATAGGGTCTCCCCCTCCTGCTGGGTCAAAGAATGTTGTATTAAGGTTTCGATCTGTTAATAACATTGTAATTCCGGCTGCAAGGACAGGAAGGGATAAAAGAAGAAGGACAGTAGTTACGAGAATTGATCACACAAATAAGGGTGTTTGATACTGTGATACGGCTGGGGGTTTTATATTAATAATGGTTGTAATAAAATTAATTGAAGCTAAGATTGATGAAATACCAGCTAGATGGAGGGAGAAGATAGTTAAATCAACGGATGCCCCGGCATGGGCTATATTACCAGCTAATGGGGGATAAACTGTCCACCCAGTTCCTGCTCCGGCCTCTACCCCTGCTGAGGCTAATAGGAGAAGAAAGGAGGGTGGAAGGAGTCAAAAGCTTATGTTATTTATTCGAGGGAAGGCTATATCTGGTGCTCCAATTATTAGGGGTACCAGTCAGTTTCCAAATCCACCGATCATTACTGGTATAACTATAAAGAAAATTATTACGAAAGCATGGGCAGTTACGATTACATTATAAATCTGATCATCACCTAAAAGTGAACCCGGCTGACCTAATTCAGCTCGAATTAGTAGGCTTAGGGCTGTTCCGACCATGCCTGCTCATGCACCAAAGATTAAGTATAGGGTGCCGATGTCTTTGTGGTTAGTAGAAAAGAGTCAACGATTAATTGCCACAGGTAAGATGGCTGAGAGTTAAGCGGCGGATTGTAGCTCCGTGTATAGAGGCTAGATTCCTCTTCTTATCATAGCTCTGCAGTATTTGTTTATGTTGGATTGCAAATCCAAAGCAGGAGGTTAACCTCTCCCGGAGCTTTCTCCCGCCTTGTTATTTTAAACGGCGGGAGAAAGGTTAGATAAAAGTTCGCTGGTTTGAACGCTTAGCTGTTAACTAAGATTTTATAGGATCAAGGCCTATTTATCTAGAAGGTTTTAGCTTAATAAAAGCATCTGGGTTGCATTCAGAAGATGTGAGATAAAGTCTTGCAAATCTTAGCAGAAATTAGGGGATTTTCACTCCTATTTAAAGCTTTGAAGGCTTTTGGTTTAGTTAACCTAAATTTCTTATGTTATAAGTATAAGAATTAGGGGTGTTATTGGAAGTAGGAGAATGGAGATGGAGGCAGATGTTAATAGAATTAAGGTTGGTTGGTGGGACTTTGTTCGTCATGTAGATGCTATATTAATGGGGCCTGGGGCTTTCGTTAGTGTAGTAGCATAACATAGGCGCAGGTAAAAGAATAGACTAAGGAGGGCTATTAGGGCTATGATTGTAGCTGGGATGATTAGGCTTTGTTTTGTTAATTCTTGTAAAATTAATCATTTTGGTATAAAGCCCGATAATGGGGGTAGGCCTCCTAATGATAGGAGGGTTATTAGGGCAATAACTGATATTAGGGGGGATTTTAATGAAGAAGAGGAAATGGAGTTAATTTTTGTTGAGTTGAATGTCTTAAATAAAAGAAAGGTTGTGAGGGTTATAAATATATAAAGGATTAAGTTTAAGAGGGTTAGGTTAGGTGAGTAGTGTAAAATTGTAATTATTCAACCTAGATTGGCAATTGATGAGTAGGCTAGAATTTTTCGCAGTTGTGTTTGGTTTAAACCTCCCCATCCACCTACAATTGTAGATGTTACACCAAATAAAAGTAGGAGGTTGGAATTTAAGAGTGGGGATAATTGAAGGAGAATTGCAAATGGAGCTAATTTTTGTCAAGTTGCCAAAATAAGGCCCGTGGTTAAATCCAATCCTTGGAGAACTTCTGGTAATCAAAAGTGAAGGGGTGCTAGGCCAATTTTTAAGGCTAATGCAGTTGTTGCTAGTGTGGCAGAGGTTGGATTAAGTATTTCGATTAGACTTCATTCACCTGAAGTCCAAGCGTTTGTGACGCTAGCAAATAATAATAAAGCTGAGGCAGTTGCTTGTGTAATAAAATATTTTGTGGTGGCTTCTACTGCTCGGGGGTGATGTTGACGAATTATTAGGGGAATAATAGCTAGAGTATTGATTTCGAGGCCCATTCAAACTAATAATCAGTGGGAACCAATAAATGTTAAGGTGGTTCCTAGGCCCATACTTGAAATAATAATAGTTAATACGGTTGGATTCATTAGTAAAGGAAGGAGTTTAACCAACATGGCTGGGGTATGGGCCCAAAAGCTTTAATTAGCTGACTTTACTTAGGAAATGGTATAATAGGAAATACATAGAGTTTTGATCTCTAAGATATGGGTTCAAGCCCTATTTTTCTAGGAGGAAGAGGAAAGATTTTAACTTTCATAATCCACTCTATCAAAGTGGTCCTTTAGTTCAGGCACACTTCCTGTTTAGGTTAAAGGGGGTAAACTTGTTGTGGCAAGGGGTAGGGCCATGTGTCATAGAATAATTGCTAAGGTTAAGGGTAAGAAATTTTTTCATACTAAGTGTATAAGTTGATCATAGCGGAATCGGGGGTAGGATGCTCGGATTCATAAGAATAATACGGTGAGTATTGTGGCTTTTATTATCAGGCTTAGTGATGAAATTTGTGGTATGAGGGGGTTATAAGAGGTTCCTATAAACAAGATAACGGAAAGGGTATTTATTAATAAAATATTTGTATATTCAGCAAGAAAGAAGAGGGCAAAGGGACCCCCTGCATACTCGATATTAAATCCGGATACTAATTCTGATTCTCCTTCAGTTAAATCGAAAGGTGCTCGGTTAGTTTCTGCTAGTGTAGAAATATATCATATAAAGGCTAATGGTCATCCTGGAATTAAAAGTCAAATTGTTTCCTGGGCCAAATTAAAAGTATGTAAGGTAAATCCTCCGGCGAAGATAATTATTGAGAGGAGAATTAGGCCCAAACTTACTTCATATGAGATAGTTTGTGCTACGGCTCGTAGTGCACCTATAAGAGCGTATTTTGAGTTGGATGCTCACCCGGACCCTAAGATAGTATAAACTGTTAGACTTGAAATTGCTAAAATAAATAATAATCCTAAGTTAAGATTAATAATAGGGTGGGGTAGTGGGAGTGGTATTCATATTAAAAGGGCTAGGGCTAAGGCTACTGTTGGGGTGGTTAAAAATAGAAATGGGGAGGATGCTGATGGGCGAACTGGTTCTTTAATAAATAATTTTAATCCGTCAGCGATTGGTTGAAGAAGGCCGTAGGGTCCTACGATATTTGGGCCTTTGCGAAATTGTATATAGCCCAGGATTTTTCGTTCAATTAAGGTAAGGAAGGCTGTGGCAAGGAGAATAGGGATAATGTAGGCGAGAGGATTAATTAAATATAGTAAAGTGGTCTGAAGCATAGTTGAGAAGAGGATTTGAACCTCTGGATTAAAGGACTTAGGTCTTTTGCATTTACCAGGCTCTGCCACCTCAACAACCCTTTTCTTGGGCAATAGATAATCTTTTCTTATCTATTTTAGTTTGGTTCAATAGATGAAAATGAGGCGTGCCAATGGTATTGGCCCCATTTCTCCGGTCCTTTCGTACTAGGAAAAATAAATTCATAGATAGAAACTGACCTGGATTTCTCCGGTCTGAACTCAGATCACGTAGGACTATTAATCGTTGAACAAACGAACCCTTAATAGCGGTTGCACCATTAGGATGTCCTGATCCAACATCGAGGTCGTAAACCCTTTTGTCGATAGGAACTCTGAAAAAGGATTGCGCTGTTATCCCTAGGGTAACTTGGTTCATTGATCAGGAAAATCCTGGGTCATTTTTCGGTAAAAATTTTATCGGTTAGAATTGTAATTCTAACTTTTAAGTACTTGAATACTCGGTCGATAAGGGGGATTCATTTTTCCCCTTGGTCACCCCAACCAAAAATAGTTAAATTAGAAATATTATATTTTTTGTTTATGTCCTGGGATTATTAATATGTACATAATTAATTTATGTATTTGAAGCTCCATAGGGTCTTCTCGTCTTATGTTATTATACTCGCTTCTGCACGAGAAGATCAATTTCATTGATTAAAAAGTAGAGACAGTTAAACTCTCGTGGTGCCTTTCATACGGGTCTTCATTTAAAAGACAAGTGATTACGCTACCTTTGCACGGTCAAAATACCGCGGCCGTTGAACATTGTCACAGGGCAGGCGGGACCTCTTATGGTGAGCAAGAGGCGGTGTTTTTGGTAAACAGGCGGAGTTTATGTTTGCCGAGTTCCTTTACTTTCTTTTAATCTTTCCTTAAAACACTCCTGTGTAGGGTTAACGAATAGTAAAATAAGGTTTTCTAGTTGAGAAATGGTGTTATGATAACCTCAGTCTGGGATCGTTTAATTGTCAGTGATTTAATTCTTTCTGACATACACTTGTGTAGGGAGAGGTTTGTCCTCTTATTACTCATTTTAACATAAGTTCTTTTATAATTCTATATAAAATAACCCAATAGGGTTAAGGGGATTTTGAATAAATATCTAAATTATGGGTTTTTAGAAAACTAGAGCTGTGACGCTTACTTAACAGGTGGCTGCTTTTAGGCCCACTGAGGAGAAAACCTTAATAATTATGATCATTAACCACCTTAAAAAGTTGTATCTTAATTTAGAAGGGCTGTTCCTCTTCTAAATAACTATTAATCTCTATGTTTAACTTTAATAAGAATATTCTTATTTAGTAGAAAGGGGATTAATGCAGAATTAAAGTTCTTTTCTTGGGTAACCAGCTATCACTAAACTCGGTAGGCTTGGCACCACTACTCGGAAGTCTCCCCACTCTTTTGCCACAGAGACGGGTTAGCTCTATAATGCTGCTTCGGAGTAGCTCGTTTAGTTTCGGGAGGGTAGACTTAAGGTCTCTTTGCCTAATTTTTCTAATTAAATCATGATGCAAAAGGTACGAGGGTTAATCTCTGCTTTTTAATACTTTAATTATTTATTTCATTTCTTTTTCAGCTTTCCCTTGCGGTACATAAGCTATTGCGCTAGGGTCCTTGTTCTGTCGCCCATACTTAAGGGTGAAGAATGTTTTAGTTTAAGGTTGTGGTGTAGGTGAAATTAATAATGTTAGTATTTAATGGTGGGTTAGGCTAGCTTTAAGGTTCAAAATGATCCGAATTGCACGAATATTTCCTCAGTGTAAGGGAGGTGCTTTTCTAATTTAGCCACAATTTGGTTCCAAGTGCACTTTCCAGTACACTTACCATGTTACGACTTGCCTCCTCTTGTCTTGGTAAAATTTTTATAAAAATAAGTATGTTTATTGAGGAGAGTGACGGGCGGTGTGTGCGCGCCCCAGAGCCAGTTTCAGAGAAGTACTCTGACCTCCTCTTACTGCTAAATCCACCTTTGGGTAATTTTTCAGTTTACTGTTCGTATTTTTTGGTAAAAAAATGTAGCCCATTTCTTTCCACTTCATTCGCTACACCTCGACCTGACGTTTAGGAGTTTAATTCTTTTTGCTTACTTTTTAACCCTCACGGGGTGAGCTGACGACGGCGGTATATAGACGGTAATGGCAAGAAGTGGTGAGGTTTAACGGGGATTATCGGTTATAGAACAGGCTCCTCTAGGTGGGTGTGGGGCACCGCCAAGTCCTTTGGGTTTTAAGCTAGCGCTTGTAGTACTCTGGCGGACAATATAGTAGATTATTGTCTAAGTTTATGGTAGGGCATAGTAGGGTATCTAATCCTAGTTTGGGGCCCAACTGTCGTGACATCAAGATTTCTGGTAATTTAGAGTCACTTTCGTTGTTGATTATTCCACTCACGAGTGCGTATAACAGCTTGATGAGGTCATAACTGTAGTTATTTGGAGATTATCCTTTAATCACACTTTACGCCGGGAAGTGTTAATGTGAGTCACTCGTATAACCGCGGTGGCTGGCACGAGATTTACCAACTCTGTCGACTTTAACTGATTCAAGCTTACGCTTATATGATCAATATTTATTACTGCTGAAAACCCTTAGGGGTGTGGCTGAGCAAGGCGTCTTGGGCCACGTGTAAAATGTGTGCCTGATGCCCGCCCCTAATTATTTAATAGAATACTTAGGGCATTCTCACAGGGGGGCTGAAACTTGCATGTATAATTTTAGTTGCAATTAACACTAAGGTCAGGACCAAACCTAACATGCTTGCGGAAAAATTTTATTTCTCATCTTAGCATCTTCAGTGCCATACTTTAAATTAAGCTACGCTAGC